TGTGTATTATCAACAATTTCCACAGAAGGTGGTAAGATAATGTCTTGAGCAGTTACATATCCAGGACCCTTGACACAAATAGACGCGTTACGAGTTCCATACAGATTACTTTTCAAGACAATTTCTTTCAAATTCATTAAAATTTCATGTACGGATTCTTGAATACCTACTATGGTAGAATATTCATGTGGTATTTTCTCAGATTTTGCGCGTGTGATACATGTACCTTCTATTTCTCCGAGCAAAGCTCTTCGCATTGCAATGCCTATTGTATCGGCTTGACCTTTCATAAGTGGGGCCAGAATAAAGCGTCCATAATAAAGACGCTTACTGTCTGCTCTTGATTCAACACACTTCCACTGTAGTGTCCGAGTAGATACTGTTACTTTCTCTCGAACCATAGTATATTATTTGATCAAATCATTGAATTATTTATTTCTCTTGAAATCTCTTCAATGTTTATTTTTACACACGTCTTTTTTTAGGAGGCCTACAGCCATTATGTGGCATAGGAGTTACATCCCGTATGAAACTTAATAGTATACCACTTCTACGAATAGCTCTTAATGCCGCATCTCTTCCGAGACCCGGGCCTTTTATCATAACTTCTGCTCGTTGCATACCTTGATCCACTACTGTCCGAATAGCATTTCCTGCTGCGGTTTGAGCGGCAAATGGTGTACCCCTTCTTGTACCCTTGAATCCACAAGCCCCGGCAGAGGACCAAGAAATTACTCGACCCCGTACATCTGTAACAGTCACAATGGTATTGTTGAAACTTGCTTGAACATGAATAACTCCCTTGGGGATTCTACGTGTATTCTTACGTGAACCAATACGTCTATTTCTACGCGAACCAATTTTTGGTATAGGTTTTGCCATATTTTATCATCTCATAAATATAAGTCAGAGATATATGGATATATCCATTTCATGTCAAAACAGATCCTTATTCTTTTTTTTTTTTTTATTTATTTGTACATCCGTACATCGGGTCTTTTAGATTTCGAGAGTCTTTTTGTTTTAGAAAGATTATCCTTGTCTTTGTTTATGTCTCGGGTTAGAACAAATTACTATAATTCGTCCCCGCCTACGGATCAATCGACATTTTTCACAAATTTTACGAACGGAGGCCCTTATTTTCATATTTGTCATTCCTTTTTTTAATTCCGAATCTACTTATTGGAAGAAAATAAGTTTCTTGAAATTTTGAATTTCGAATTGTATCCTCACGAAAGAATGTTGAAATTGAAAAAACCGCCTAATCATTCAAGTCTTTGCTTTGGAGTCTCTAAATTATACGCCCTTTGGTTGAATCATAAGGACTTACCTCAATTTTTAGTCTATTTCCTGGTAGTATACGTATAAAACTACATGAAATCCTTTACGAAACAAAAACCAGAATAATTTTTTTGTTATCTAAACGAATCCGGAAGATACATACCATCGGTAAGTTGTTCAGTAATTAAACCCTCATGAATCCATTTTTGTTGTTTCATTCCAGGTAAAACCGCTTTGAAGTATCAACTAATGTAAGAGGGATAATATTATAAACTTGTCCTTTCTCTTTTTTCACAAATATGAACCGTGTCGGCTATTAGAAAGATTACCATATATAACACAAAACTTCTCCGCCGATTCCTTCTAGTCGAGCCTTTCGGTCTGTCATTATACCTCGAGAAGTAGAAAGAATTACAACCCCCATTCCGCCTAAAATTCTAGGAATTCGTTGATAGTTAGAATATATTCGTAGACCGGGTCGACTGATCCGTTTTAAATTTAAAACAGTTCTATATGGTCCTTTCCTATTTCTTCTATGTCGTAGGGTTAAAACCAAAAAATATTTATTGCTTTCTTGATGTTTTCTCACGTTTTCAATAAAACCTTCTTGTAAAAGGATTTTAACAATATTTTCAGTGATGTTAGTAGATGGTATTCGAACTGTTCTTTTTTTATTCATGTCAGCATTTCGTATAGAGGTTATTATGTCAGCAATAGTGTCTTTACTCATGATAAACTAAGATTTTTGTTTCCCCCGAATTTTGATATAATCAACATGCTCTTTTTCTTTTTTTCTGAATTTTTTAATATTTATGAATTCTTTATTTTTTTTTTTTTTTTTTTTATTTATGAATTATTAAAGATATATACGTGATAGATAAACAATTTACTAATTAATTAAATAAATTTAATCAATTTCATTCAAATACTATATTAAGGTCTTCCCCTATAATACTTCAGGTGCTAATGAAACTATTTTAGTGAAATTTAACTGTCTTAATTCCCGGGCGATCGCGCCGAAAATTCGGGTTCCTTTTGGATTTCCTTCTTGATCAATAACAACCGCAGCGTTGTCATCATATCGTATTATCATACCGTTGTCGCGTTTGAGTTCTTTACAAGTACGTACAATGACAGCTCGGACCACTTCTGATCTTTCTAGAGGTGTATTTGGTACTGCTTCCTTGATTACAGCAACAATAATGTCACCAATATGAGCATATCGTCGATTACTAGCTCCTATGATTCGAATACACATCAATTCTCGGGCCCCGCTGTTATCCGCTACATTCAAATGGGTTTGAGGTTGAATCATATCATTTTTTTATCGGTTTTTTCTTTTTCAAAGGTATAAATAAAAAAAAAAGAAATATTATTTGTTCAAAACAAAAAAAGAAACCTGCAATTGTTTTTTTTTTTTCATCCCAAAAACCCCTTTCGTTTGTTTCTACATTCCTATCCAGAAAGAATGAATTGAGTTCGTATAGGCATTTTAGATGCCGCTATTGAAATAGCCCTTCTAGCTATATTTTCTGCTACTCCGCTCATTTCATAAAGTATTCTACCGGGTTTAACGACAGCTACCCAATATTCGGGAGATCCTTTCCCCGAACCCATACGTGTTTCTGTAGGTCTTACTGTAACAGGTTTGTCTGGAAATATGCGTACCCATATTTTTCCACCGCGGCGTGCATTTCGTGTCATTGCTCGCCTCCCTGCTTCTATTTGTCTAGATGTGATCCAAGCGGGTTCAAGCGCTTGAAGAGCATATCTACCGAAGCAAATACGATTACCTCGATAAGATATTCCTTTCATTCTTCCTCTGTGTTGTTTACGGAATCTGGTTCTTTTGGGGTTATAGTTGATGGTTGTTTAGCAATTTCATCCATCTCTACTACAGAACCGGACACGAGAGTTTCTTCTCATCCAGCTCCTCGCGAATTAAACAATTCAAAATAATTAAACAAAAAAAAATACACGGTTAATAATATAATATATGGAATCGTGGGATTCTTTGAAATTTGATCGAATCGATTAGAAATTAGAAATTTTTTGTGTTTTAATATATAATTTAACACGTATTCTATTTATAGATAATGTCGTTTTGGTAGAACGCTATAATGAATCTTTCTTTTGTTTTTCCTTTTATTTCGAATCGACTAAAATTTAGAAATAAAAAAAAAATTCGCGGGCGAATATTTACTCTTTCAACATTCAGTTGTAAGATTAGTCTATGACATGACCTCTCAGAATAAATGAATAGGTTTCTGGTTCGTTCCGCCATCCTACTCAATGAATCATTAGGATTCGTTTTCAATAGAATCTTATGCATTCACAGGTTCTGTCGTTCCCACCACTTCTCGATTAATGATTAGGTCTGAATTTTACAACGGAGCCTCCAATTAAATTTATTCTTGAGTCAACCTTCTCAGTCTTTATTGGCTCGGGGCTCTTGATTTTTTGTTCTATGCACGGATTTGTCTAATTATGGATCAATCAGTATTGATGCTTTATTACATTCCCTTTATATGAGATGACTCATAGACCTTACATATTGGAATTATATATCATTAATATTCTTTTTCTATCTTTCTCTCACCCTTCCATTTATCTGTATACTTTATATTGCTTTACAACCCATAATCAGATTTTTTTATGTTTGTTTATGTAAAAAGATTTCAGTTGCTACAATGATATGACTTATATATCATATCTTGACTGGTTCTTTCTATCCAGATAACACGAAGTGATGAGTTGGTTATTAGTTCTATAGTTATCAGTTTGTACTATGGGTTGTCCATTTTTTTGAATCCCAACCCTAAAAAAACCAACGAGTCACACACTAAGCATAGCAATTATATCAAATGATTAATCGAATTTTTATTCAACCTTATAGAATTGTTCTTTTTTTTTTTTTTTATTATTTACCAGAAAAAGAATGAAAGAGTTTGCCATTTTTTGTTTTATTACCAGATATAACTAAATATAAGTCAAGTAAGTTCTTATTATTCCTCGTCTACAAATATCCAAATTTTGATGCCTAATACCCCATAGATAGTTCGAACTGCATAGGAACAATAATCAATTTTAGCTCGAATGGTTTGTAGAGGAACTCTACCTTCTCGGATCCATTCAACACGTGCAATTTCTTTTCCGTCGATACGCCCTGCAATTTGTACTTGAATCCCTTTTGTACCTGCCTGTTCAGTTAATTCAATAGCTTTTTTCATTGCTTTGCGAAATGAAACTCTATTCTTTAATTGTCCGGCTATAAATTCTGCAAGAATATTGGGGTGCCCGTAAGGATTTGCAATTCTTGTAATAGCAATGTTGAGTTTTCGGTTTACACAATTGAGTTCTTTTTGTACATGCGTCTGTAATTCTTCGATTCTTCGAGTCCTGTCTTCTATTAATAACTTGGGGAATCCCATATAGATTATGACCTGAATCAAATCGATTCTTTTTTGAATCTCTATACGTGCAATTCCCTCTACATTAGAGGATATTTTCATATTATTTTGCACATAATTTTTGATACAATCTCGTATTTTTTGATCTTCTTGTAGATCCTTTGAATAATTTTTTGGTTGTGCAAACCAAAGAGAATGATGACCTTGGGTTGCACCAAGTCTGAAACCAAGTGGATTTATTTTTTGTCCCATAATCCCCCACTACTATATATATCGTGAAACGTGACATCTGTTTGTATTTTTTTTTTA